GCTAGCGTAGCTTAATACAAAGCATAGCACTGAAGATGCTAAGATGGGTCCTAAAAAACCCCGCATGCACAAAGGCATGGTCCCGACCTTATTATCAGCTCTAACTTAATTTACACATGCAAGTCTCCGCAACCCAGTGAGTAAGCCCTTAATCCCCCCCTCGGGGACGAGGAGCGGGCATCAGGCACAAATATTAGCCCAAGACGCCTAGCCTAGCCACACCCCCAAGGGAATTCAGCAGTGATAAACATTAAGCCATAAGTGAAAACTTGACTCAGTTAAAGTTAAAAGGGCCGGTAAAACTCGTGCCAGCCACCGCGGTTAGACGAGAGGCCCTAGTTGATATTATAACGGCGTAAAGGGTGGTTAGGGGTATATAAAATTTTAAAGCCAAATGGCCCCTTGGCCGTCATACGCTTCTAGGTGTCCGAGGCCCTATATACGAAAGTAGCTTTAATAAATTCACCCGACCCCACGAAAACTGAGAAACAAACTGGGATTAGATACCCCACTATGCTCAGCCGTAAACTTAGACATTCAATTACAATTAAATGTCCGCCAGGGTACTACGAGCACTAGCTTAAAACCCAAAGGACCTGACGGTGTCTCAGACCCCCCTAGAGGAGCCTGTTCTAGAACCGATAACCCCCGTTTAACCTCACCACTTTTAGCCACTCCAGCCTATATACCGCCGTCGTCAGCTTACCCTGTGAAGGAAATAAAAGTAAGCAAAATGGGCACAACCCAGAACGTCAGGTCGAGGTGTAGCGTATGAAGTGGGAAGAAATGGGCTACATTTTCTACCGCAGAATACCACGAACATGCACCATGAAACAGTGCTTAAAGGAGGATTTAGTAGTAAAAGGGAAGCAGAGCGTCCCTTTGAACCCGGCTCTGAGACGCGTACACACCGCCCGTCACTCTCCCCTGTCAAAACGCACTAAGAATACTTAATATAATAGCACCGACAAGGGGAGGCAAGTCGTAACACGGTAAGTGTACCGGAAGGTGCACTTGGATCAAACCCAGGGCGTGGCTGAGTTAGTCAAGCATCTCACTTACACCGAGAAGACATCCATGCAAGTTGGATCACCCTGAGCCAAACAGCTAGCTTAATTATCAAATAACTAAACAATATAAATAAAACTAAATAAACTTACACCAAAAACTAAACCATTCTTTTACCTGAGTACGGGAGACAGAAAAGGCTACACCTAAAGCAATAGAAATAGTACCGCAAGGGAAGGCTGAAAGAGAAATGAAACAACCCATATAAGCACAAAGAAGCAAAGATTAAACCTTGTACCTTTTGCATCATGATTTAGCCAGTACACCCAAGCAAAGAGACCTTTAGTTTGAAACCCCGAAACCAGGTGAGCTACCCCGAGACAGCCTATTAAGGGCCAACCCGTCTCTGTGGCAAAAGAGTGGGAAGAGCTCCGGGTAGAAGTGACAGACCTACCGAACCTGGTGATAGCTGGTTGCCTAAGAAATGAATAGAAGTTCAGCCTCATACTCCCCAAATCAAAATTATATAAACAAGATTTCAAGAGAAACACACGAGAGTTAGTTAAAGGGGGTACAGCCCCTTTAACAAAGGACACAACCTTTCCAGGAGGATAAAGATCATAATACATAAAACATACTGTTCTAGTGGGCCTAAAAGCAGCCACCTAAGTAGAAAGCGTTAAAGCTCAGACAAAAAGAAGTTTATTATTCTGACAAAAAATCTTACTCCCCTAAACACTATTAGGCCTACCCATGCCTACATGGGAGAGACTATGCTAAAATGAGTAACAAGAAGGCCAGCCCTTCTCCAAGCACAAGTGTAAGCCAAACCGGACCAACCATTGGCAACTAACGAACTCAACCCAAGAGAGCAATGTGGACTATAAAATAACCAAGAAAAATCCACAACCAAACTATCGTTACCCCCACACTGGAGTGCCATTAGAGGAAGACTAAAAGAAAAGGAAGGAACTCGGCAAACATAAGCCTCGCCTGTTTACCAAAAACATCGCCTCCTGCAAAACAACCAAGTATAGGAGGTCCAGCCTGCCCAGTGACTACAAGTTCAACGGCCGCGGTATTTTGACCGTGCAAAGGTAGCGCAATCACTTGTCTTTTAAATAGAGACCTGTATGAATGGCTAAACGAGGGCTTAACTGTCTCCCCTTTCCAGTCAGTGAAATTGATTTACCCGTGCAGAAGCGGGTATAATAATACAAGACGAGAAGACCCTTTGGAGCTTAAGGTACAAAACTCAACCACGTTAAACAACTCAATAAAAAGCACAAACTTTGTGGAACCTGATATTTTACCTTCGGTTGGGGCGACCACGGAGGAAAGAAAAGCCTCCAAGTGGACTGGGAAAATTATCCTAAAACTAAGAAAGACATCTCAAAGCCACAGAACATCTGACCAAACATGATCCGGCTAATTTAAACCGATCAACGAACCAAGTTACCCTAGGGATAACAGCGCAATCCTCTCCCAGAGTCCATATCGACGAGAGGGTTTACGACCTCGATGTTGGATCAGGACATCCTAATGGTGCAGCCGCTATTAAGGGTTCGTTTGTTCAACGATTAAAGTCCTACGTGATCTGAGTTCAGACCGGAGCAATCCAGGTCAGTTTCTATCTGTAACGCTACTTTTCCTAGTACGAAAGGATCGGAAAAGAGGGGCCCATACTTAAAGCACGCCCCACCCCTAATTTATGAAAACAAATAAATAAAATAAAGGGAGGGCTAAAACCCAACCAGCCAAAATAAGGACATACTGGGGTGGCAGAGCATGGTAAATTGCGAAAGGCCTAAGCCCTTTTAGCCAGAGGTTCAAATCCTCTTCCCAGTTATGCTAAACACCTTAATTACCCACCTAATTAACCCACTAGCTTATATTGTACCAGTACTACTAGCAGTGGCCTTCTTAACACTAATTGAACGAAAAGTGTTAGGGTATATACAACTACGAAAAGGGCCAAACGTAGTAGGACCCTATGGACTTCTCCAACCCATCGCCGACGGGGTAAAACTATTCATTAAAGAACCCGTCCGCCCATCCACAGCATCTCCCTTTCTATTTCTAGCCACCCCAATACTTGCTTTAACCCTGGCTTTGACCCTATGAGCACCAATACCTATGCCCCACCCAGTAACTGACCTCAACCTAGGAATCTTGTTTATTCTAGCCCTATCAAGCCTCGCCGTGTATTCAATTCTAGGATCAGGCTGAGCATCAAATTCAAAATATGCACTTATTGGAGCACTACGAGCCGTAGCACAAACAATTTCTTACGAAGTAAGCCTAGGATTAATCCTCCTCTCCGTAATTATCTTTTCAGGAGGATATACCCTACAGACATTTAACACCACCCAAGAAAGCATTTGACTACTTATCCCCGCCTGACCTCTAGCTGCAATATGATACATTTCAACACTCGCCGAAACAAACCGAGCGCCATTTGACCTAACAGAAGGAGAATCAGAACTAGTATCTGGCTTTAACGTAGAATATGCAGGAGGACCATTCGCACTGTTTTTCCTAGCCGAATACACCAACATCCTTCTGATAAACACCCTCTCAGCCGTATTATTCCTGGGGGCCTCTCACATCCCCAATATCCCTGAACTTACAACAATTAACCTCATAACTAAAGCCGCACTACTATCAATTTTATTTTTATGAGTGCGAGCCTCATACCCACGATTCCGATATGACCAACTAATACACCTGGTATGAAAAAACTTCCTCCCCCTAACACTCGCCTTTGTACTATGACACACCGCCCTACCAATCGCATTGGCAGGACTCCCTCCACAACTATAACTGAGGAACTGTGCCTGAGTACCCAAGGACCACTTTGATAGAGTGATTTACAGGGGTTAAAATCCCCTCAGTTCCTAGAAAGAAGGGAGTTGAACCCATGCTGGAGAGATCAAAACTCTCAGTGCTTCCTTTACACCACTTTCTAAAGGCGGGGTCAGCTAATAAAGCTTTCGGGCCCATACCCCGAACATGACGGTTAAAGTCCCTCCTCCGCCAATGAACCCATATGTACTTACAATCTTACTATCCAGCCTAGGACTAGGAACCACCCTAACCTTTGCTAGTTCCCACTGACTCCTGGCCTGAATGGGCTTAGAAATTAACACACTAGCTATTACCCCATTGATAGCACAACACCATCACCCCCGTGCAGTAGAAGCAACCACAAAATACTTCCTCACTCAAGCCACTGCAGCAGCAATAATCCTATTTGCAAGCACAACAAATGCCTGAATAACAGGAGAGTGAAACATCGATGACATATCAGACCCCCTCGCCAGCACAATATTTATAGCCGCCCTAGCACTTAAAATTGGACTTGCACCAGTACACTTCTGAATACCAGAAGTCCTACAAGGACTAGACCTATTAACAGGCCTAATTCTATCCACCTGACAAAAACTCGCCCCATTCGCATTAATTGTCCAAACAGCACAAAACATCGACCCATTACTACTAACACTGCTAGGAATTACATCCACCCTGGTAGGGGGATGAGGGGGGCTGAACCAAACCCAACTACGAAAAATCCTAGCCTATTCCTCAATCGCCCACATAGGATGAATAATTATTGTAATCCAACATGCCCCACAACTCACCCTAATTGCACTAGGAACATACATCATCATAACATCCGCAATATTCCTAACTCTAAAAATATCACTAACAACCAAAATCAGCACACTCGCAACAACCTGATCAAAAAACCCCACCCTAGCATCAACAACTGCCTTGGTCCTACTCTCATTAGGAGGCCTCCCACCACTTACAGGATTTTTACCAAAATGAATAATCCTTCAAGAACTGACAAAACAAGACCTCCCCATTATCGCCACAACCATAGCTTTAACTGCATTAATTAGCCTATACTTTTACCTACGACTATGCTATGCAATAACACTAACCATCTCACCCAGCACAACCAACATAACCACCCCATGACGAACCCAAACAACTCAAACACCCCTACCACTAGCCCTATTCGTCGTAGCCGCCCTAGGACTACTACCAATAACCCCAACCATCCTAATACTAACCACCTAGGGACTTAGGATAACATCAGACCAAGAGCCTTCAAAGCCCTAAGTAGAAGTGAAAATCTTCTAGTCCCTGATTTAAGACCTACGAGAGATTAACTCATATCTCCTGATTGCAAATCAAACACTTTTATTAAGCTAAGGCCTTGCTGAATGGGAAGGCCTCGATCCTACAAACTCTTAGTTAACAGCTAAGCGCTCAAGCCAGCGAGCATCCATCCACTTTTCCCGCCGCCTAGTCCAGCAAGGCGGGAAAAGCCCCGGCAGAGATTAGTCTGCGTCTTAGGATTTGCAATCCTATATGTTCTTCACCACGGGGCTGATAGGGAAAGGACTCAAACCTCTGTCTTCGGGGCTACAACCCACCGCCTAAACACTCGGCTACCCTACCTGTGGCAATCACGCGCTGATTTTTCTCTACTAACCACAAAGACATTGGTACCCTCTATCTCGTATTTGGTGCCTGAGCCGGAATAGTGGGAACCGCCTTAAGCCTGCTTATTCGGGCTGAACTAAGTCAACCCGGATCACTTCTAGGTGACGACCAAATTTACAACGTTATCGTTACTGCCCATGCCTTTGTAATAATCTTCTTTATAGTAATACCCATTCTTATTGGGGGGTTCGGAAACTGACTCGTACCACTAATAATTGGAGCCCCAGATATAGCATTCCCACGAATAAATAACATAAGTTTCTGATTACTACCCCCATCATTTCTACTACTACTGGCCTCTTCTGGCGTTGAAGCTGGAGCCGGGACAGGATGGACAGTGTACCCGCCTCTTGCGGGAAACTTAGCCCACGCGGGGGCATCAGTAGATCTAACAATTTTCTCACTACACCTAGCGGGTGTCTCATCAATCCTAGGAGCAATTAACTTCATTACCACAACTATTAACATGAAACCCCCCGCCATCTCCCAATATCAAACACCCCTATTCGTCTGGTCCGTGCTTGTAACCGCCGTTCTACTTCTTTTATCACTTCCTGTCTTAGCCGCCGGGATTACAATACTCCTAACAGATCGAAACCTCAACACCACATTCTTCGACCCAGCAGGAGGAGGAGACCCAATCCTCTATCAACACTTATTCTGATTCTTCGGCCATCCAGAAGTCTACATCCTTATTCTCCCAGGATTTGGAATTATTTCTCATGTTGTAGCCTATTATTCAGGCAAAAAAGAACCGTTTGGTTATATAGGAATGGTCTGAGCTATAATGGCTATTGGCCTTCTAGGGTTTATTGTATGAGCCCACCACATATTTACCGTCGGGATAGACGTAGACACTCGTGCATATTTTACATCTGCAACAATAATTATCGCAATTCCAACAGGTGTAAAAGTGTTTAGCTGACTAGCCACACTCCACGGAGGGTCAATTAAATGAGAAACACCTTTATTATGAGCTCTAGGATTTATTTTCCTGTTTACGGTAGGTGGGCTTACAGGAATTGTCCTATCCAATTCATCACTTGACATTGTCCTTCACGACACTTACTACGTAGTTGCACATTTCCACTATGTGTTATCAATAGGTGCTGTATTTGCTATCATAGCAGCCTTCGTGCACTGATTCCCCCTACTAAGTGGGTACACCCTTCACAGTACCTGAACAAAAATCCACTTCGGAATCATATTTATTGGAGTTAACCTCACATTCTTCCCACAACACTTCCTAGGCCTAGCAGGTATGCCACGGCGATACTCCGATTACCCGGATGCCTATGCCTTATGAAACACAGTATCATCCATTGGGTCATTAATTTCTTTAGTAGCAGTAATTATGTTCTTATTTATCTTATGAGAAGCTTTCGCCGCTAAACGAGAAGTATTATCTGTAGAACTAACAACAACAAACGTAGAATGACTTCACGGCTGCCCTCCCCCCTACCACACATACGAAGAACCAGCATTCGTTCAAATTCAATCAAATTAACGAGAAAGGGAGGAGTTGAACCCCCATATACTGGTTTCAAGCCAGCCACATAACCACTCTGTCACTTCCCTTCTAGAGACATTAGTAAAATGAAAATACACCACCTTGTCAAGGTGGAATCGTGAGTTAAACCCTCACATGTCTTACCAACCCAAAACTTAATGGCACATCCAACTCAACTAGGATTCCAAGACGCGGCATCACCCGTTATAGAAGAACTTCTTCACTTCCACGACCACGCACTAATAATTGTCCTCCTAATTAGTACCTTAGTACTATATATTATTGTTGCAATGGTATCCACCAAACTTACTAATAAATATATCTTAGACTCCCAAGAAATCGAAATTGTATGAACTATTTTACCAGCCGTTATTTTAGTATTAATTGCCCTACCCTCCCTACGCATTCTATACCTTATAGACGAAATTAATGACCCCCACTTAACAATTAAAGCAATAGGTCACCAATGATACTGAAGCTATGAATATACAGATTATGAAAACCTCGGCTTTGACTCTTACATGGTACCAACTCAAGACCTTGTCCCAGGACAATTCCGACTCCTAGAAACAGACCATCGAATAGTTGTCCCAATGGAATCTCCAGTTCGTGTCCTAGTGTCGGCTGAAGATGTATTACATTCTTGGGCCGTTCCATCCCTGGGCATTAAAATAGACGCAGTCCCAGGACGACTTAACCAAACCGCCTTTATTGCCTCACGCCCAGGGGTATTCTACGGACAATGCTCCGAAATCTGCGGAGCTAACCACAGCTTTATACCAATTGTAGTTGAAGCAGTACCACTGGAGCACTTCGAAAACTGATCCTCATTAATACTAGAAGACGCCTCGCTAGGAAGCTAAATATTGGACAAAGCGTTGGCCTTTTAAGCCAAAGACTGGTGACTCCCGACCACCCCTAGTGAAATGCCACAATTAAACCCCGGCCCTTGATTCGCAATTCTAGTATTCTCTTGATTAATTTTCTTAACTATTATCCCAACCAAAATCCTAAACCATACCTCACCAAATGAACCAACCCCAGTAAGTGCTGAAAAACACAAAACTGAGTCCTGAGACTGACCATGATAGCAAGCTTCTTCGACCAATTTGCAAGCCCATCATACTTAGGAATCCCATTAATTGCCATTGCAATTGCACTGCCCTGAGTACTATATCCAACCCCATCATCCCGATGAGTTAATAACCGACTTATTACAATCCAAGGGTGATTTATTAATCGATTTACAAATCAACTAATATTACCACTAAACGCAGGGGGACATAAATGAGCATTACTATTGACCTCATTAATAATTTTCTTAATCACAATCAATATACTAGGCCTACTACCATACACCTTTACACCCACAACACAACTATCACTTAATATAGGATTCGCTGTACCACTATGGCTCGCCACAGTAATTATTGGTATACGAAACCAACCAACAGTTGCCCTAGGACACCTACTACCAGAAGGGACACCAATCCCACTAATTCCAGTACTGATTATTATCGAAACAATTAGCCTATTTATTCGACCACTAGCACTTGGAGTTCGACTCACCGCCAACTTAACCGCAGGTCACTTACTAATTCAACTCATCGCTACGGCTGTATTTGTACTCCTACCAATAATGCCAACAGTAGCAATCCTAACCGCTACTGTACTCTTTCTGCTCACACTACTAGAAGTTGCAGTAGCAATAATTCAAGCCTATGTATTTGTACTTCTCCTAAGCCTATACTTACAAGAAAACGTTTAATGGCCCACCAAGCACATGCCTATCATATAGTTGATCCAAGCCCATGACCACTAACCGGAGCTATCGCTGCCCTACTAATAACATCCGGCTTAGCAATCTGATTTCACTTCCACTCAACAACACTAATAACTTTAGGACTTATCCTTCTACTTCTCACAATATACCAATGATGACGAGATATTATCCGTGAAGGAACCTTTCAAGGCCACCATACACCCCCAGTACAAAAAGGGCTACGATATGGGATAATCCTATTTATTACTTCAGAGGTATTCTTTTTCCTTGGGTTCTTCTGAGCCTTCTACCACGCAAGTTTAGCACCAACACCAGAACTAGGGGGGTGCTGGCCCCCCACAGGAATTATTCCACTAGACCCCTTTGAAGTTCCACTCCTCAATACAGCCGTACTACTAGCATCAGGAGTTACAGTAACATGAGCCCACCACAGCATTATAGAAGGAGAACGAAAACAAGCCATCCAATCTTTAACATTAACCATTTTACTAGGCTTATACTTCACCGCACTCCAAGCTATAGAATATTACGAAGCACCCTTTACAATCGCAGATGGAGTTTACGGCTCAACATTCTTTGTAGCCACAGGATTCCACGGACTCCATGTCATTATTGGATCAACCTTCCTGGCTGTATGCCTTCTTCGTCAAATCCAATACCACTTTACATCCGAACACCATTTTGGCTTTGAAGCCGCCGCCTGATACTGACACTTTGTCGACGTAGTGTGACTATTCCTCTACGTATCTATCTATTGATGAGGCTCATAATCTTTCTAGTATCAAAGTTAGTACAAGTGACTTCCAATCACACAGTCTTGGTTTAACCCCAAGGAAAGATAATGAATCTAATTACAACCATTTTAGCTATCACAATAACCCTATCCTTAATTTTAGCAATCGTATCCTTCTGGCTACCACAAATAAACCCCGACGCAGAAAAACTATCACCATACGAATGCGGATTTGACCCACTAGGATCTGCCCGACTACCATTCTCCCTACGCTTCTTCTTAGTTGCAATCCTATTTCTACTTTTCGACTTAGAAATTGCCCTCCTTCTCCCACTACCTTGGGGAGATCAACTCCACAACCCCACCGGAACATTTTTCTGAGCTACAACAGTCCTAATTTTATTAACTCTAGGGTTAATCTATGAATGAACCCAAGGCGGCCTAGAATGAGCAGAATAGGGAGTTAGTCCAAAACAAGACCTCTGATTTCGGCTCAGAAAATCGTGGTTTAATTCCACGACCCCCTTATGACACCTGTACATTTTAGCTTTAGCTCAGCATTTATTCTAGGTCTAATAGGACTAGCATTCCACCGGACCCACCTACTCTCAGCACTCCTATGTTTAGAAGGAATGATACTATCCCTATTTATTGCACTCGCCCTATGAGCACTGCAATTCGAATCCACGGGATTCTCAACAGCCCCCATACTCCTCTTAGCTTTCTCCGCTTGTGAGGCTAGCACTGGCCTAGCACTACTAGTTGCTACCGCCCGTACCCATGGTACTGACCGACTACAAAACCTCAACCTCCTACAATGCTAAAAGTATTAATTCCTACAATTATGCTATTCCCAACAATCTGACTAACTTCTCCAAAATGACTATGAACAACTACAACCGCACACAGCCTACTAATTGCCCTCATTAGCCTTACATGATTAAAATGAACAAACGAAACCGGATGAACCTCCTCCAATATATACCTGGCCACAGACCCCCTATCAACCCCCCTCCTAGTATTAACATGTTGATTACTACCACTTATAATTCTCGCCAGCCAAAACCACATCAACCCCGAACCAATTAGCCGACAACGCTCATACATCATACTCCTTACCTCACTACAAACCTTCCTAATTATAGCCTTCGGCGCTACAGAAATTATCATATTTTACATTATATTTGAAGCTACACTTATCCCGACCCTAATTATCATCACCCGGTGGGGTAACCAAGCCGAACGTCTAAATGCAGGAACCTATTTCCTATTTTATACTTTAGCAGGATCACTCCCCCTTCTAGTTGCTCTTCTACTTCTTCAACAATCCACGGGAACACTATCAATGCTAGTACTCCAATATTCGCAACCCTTACAACTAAACTCCTGAGGCCATATAGCCTGATGAGCTAGCTGCTTAATTGCATTTCTAGTCAAAATACCCCTATATGGAGTCCACCTATGACTACCAAAAGCACATGTAGAAGCCCCCGTAGCAGGATCAATAGTACTAGCAGCAGTTCTACTAAAACTCGGGGGGTACGGAATGATACGTATAATAGTAATACTAGACCCCCTATCAAAAGAATTAGCCTACCCATTCATTATCTTAGCCCTATGAGGTATTATTATGACCGGATCAATTTGCCTTCGACAAACAGACCTAAAATCATTAATTGCCTACTCATCTGTAAGCCATATAGGATTGGTAGCCGGAGGGATCCTAATCCAAACCCCATGAGGATTCTCAGGAGCAATTATTCTAATAGTTGCCCACGGACTAGTATCCTCAGCATTATTCTGCCTAGCCAACACAGCATATGAACGAACTCATAGCCGAACTATGATCCTTGCCCGAGGACTACAAATTATTTTTCCACTAACCGCGGTATGATGATTCATCGCCAATCTAGCCAACTTAGCACTCCCTCCACTACCCAACCTAATAGGAGAACTAATAATTATTACAACTCTGTTCAACTGATCCCCATGAACAATTCTACTCACCGGACTAGGAACACTTATTACAGCCGGATATTCCCTATATATATTTCTCATATCACAACGAGGCCCAACACCAAGCCATATTACAGGACTACAACCGTTCCACACCCGAGAACACCTATTAATAACCTTACACCTAATCCCTGTCATCTTATTAGTAACAAAACCAGAACTTATATGAGGATGATGCTATTGTAAGTATAGTTTAACCAAAATATTAGATTGTGATTCTAAAGACAGGAGTTAAAACCCCCTTACTCACCAAGGAAGAACAGAAAATAGTAAGCACTGCTAATCCTTACATCCACGGTTAAAATCCGCGGCTTCCTTGAGCTTTTAAAGGATAACAGTCTATCCATTGGTCTTAGGAACCAAAAACTCTTGGTGCAAATCCAAGTGAAAGCTAAAATGACACTAATTATACACTCATCCCTCCTCCTAATCTTCTTCATCTTAGTACACCCCCTATTTACCACACTAAACCCCAATCAACAAGAATCCAACATAGCAGAAACAACCAAAACTGCCGTTAGCTCTGCATTCTTTGTTAGTCTTTTACCACTTATAATCTTCCTAAACTCAAAAACAGAAGGCATCATTACAAACTGACAATGAATAAACACCCAAACATTTGACGTAAATATTAGCTTTAAATTTGACCACTACTCCCTAATTTTCGTCCCAATCGCCCTATATGTCACCTGGTCAATTCTAGAATTTGCACTATGATACATGCACTCTGACCCAAACATTGATCGATTCTTTAAGTACCTACTCACCTTCCTAGTAGCCATGATCATCCTAGTTACAGCCAACAACATGTTTCAACTATTTATTGGATGAGAAGGGGTAGGCATTATATCTTTCTTACTCATTGGATGATGATACGGACGAGCAGATGCTAATACAGCAGCCCTCCAAGCCGTTATCTATAACCGAATTGGAGACATCGGACTGATTTTAACCATGGCCTGATTCGCAATAAACCTTAACTCATGGGAGATTCAACAAATTTTCACCCTATCAAAAAACTTCGACATAACAATCCCCCTAATAGGACTTGTCCTGGCAGCAGCAGGAAAATCGGCCCAGTTTGGCCTTCACCCTTGGCTCCCATCCGCCATAGAGGGCCCTACGCCAGTATCCGCCCTACTCCACTCAAGCACTATAGTAGTAGCAGGTGTCTTCCTACTAATTCGCCTTAATCCCCTCATAGAAAACAACCAACTAGCCCTAACAGTCTGCCTATGCCTTGGAGCACTAACCTCACTATTTACAGCTACCTGTGCCCTAACCCAAAATGATATCAAGAAAATCGTAGCCTTCTCAACATCAAGTCAATTAGGCCTAATAATAGTCACTATTGGACTAAACCAGCCACAACTAGCATTCCTCCATATCTGCACCCACGCCTTCTTTAAGGCCATACTATTCCTCTGCTCAGGATCAATCATTCACAGCCTAAACGACGAACAAGATATCCGAAAAATGGGGGGCCTACTTAATATTATACCCGCCACCTCAACCTACTTCACAATTGGGAGCCTAGCCTTAACAGGAACCCCATTCTTAGCAGGATTCTTCTCAAAAGACGCAATCATTGAAGCCCTAAACACCTCTTATCTAAACGCCTGAGCCCTAACCTTAACATTAATCGCCACATCATTCACTGCAGTATATAGTTTTCGATTAGTATACTTTGTTATCATGGGAACCCCACGATTTCTTCCCCTTTCCCCAATCAATGAAAACAACCCACTAGTAATTAATTCTATTAAACGACTTGCCTGAGGAAGCATTATCGCAGGACTTATTATTACACAAAACTTCCTACCAATAAAAACACCAATCATAACAATACCAACTGCCCTAAAAGTAGCAGCCCTAATAGTAACAATCACAGGCCTACTAGTAGCCATAGAGCTCGCCAACCTAACAAGCAAACAAGTAAAAGTTACCCCAATAATACCCACACACCACTTCTCAAACATACTAGGGTTCTTCCCTGCAATCACCCACCGTCTCCTCCCAAAACTTAAACTCACCCTGGGACAATCAGCCGCCACCCAACTTGATAAAACATGACTTGAAACTATCGGGCCAAAAGGCCTAGCACTAACTCAAATAACCATAGCAAAAACTACAAATGACATTACACGGGGAATAATCAAAACATACCTAACTATTTTCCTCCTAACCCTAATCTTAGCCACCATCCCAGTCCTCCTCTAAACTGCACGAAGAGTTCCACGACTTAAACCACGAGTTAGCTCTAACACAACAAGTAACGTTAAAAGCAGCACCCAAGCACAAATAACCAACATACTTCCACCACACGAATACATTACAGCAACACCACTAATATCACCACGCAAAACAGAAAACTCCTTCAACCCATCCACAGCCACCCACGAACCCTCATATCAACCCCCTCAAAATAACCCCGCTACCAAACTAACCCCTAACAAATAAACCAAAACATAACCCAACACAGAGCGACTACCTCAAGCCTCCGGGAAAGGCTCAGCAGCCAAAGCTGCCGAATAAGCAAACACTACAAGCATCCCCCCTAAATAAATTAAAAAAAGAACTAACGACAGAAAGGAGCCCCCATGGCCAACTAAAACCCCACACCCAACCCCAGCCGCAACAACCAAACCAAATGCAGCAAAATAAGGCGTAGGATTAGAAGCAACAGCAACTAAACCCACCACCAAAGCTATTAATAACAAAAACATAAAATAGGTCATAATTCTTGCTCAGACTTTAACCGAGACCAATGACTTGAAGAACCACCGTTGTTATTCAACTACAAGAACCATAATGGCAAGCCTACGAAAAACACATCCCCTTATCAAAATTGCTAATGACGCACTAATTGACTTACCAGCACCATCTAACATCTCAGCATGATGAAATTTTGGATCCCTCCTAGGACTATGTCTAGCTACCCAAATTTTAACTGGCTTATTCCTAGCCATACACTACACTTCCGATATCTCAACCGCATTCTCATCAGTAGTCCACATCTGCCGAGACGTAAATTATGGCTGACTAATCCGTAATGTACACGCCAACGGAGCATCATTCTTCTTTATCTGCATCTATATACATATTGCCCGAGGCCTATACTACGGCTCCTATCTATACAAAGAAACCTGAAACATCGGCGTAATTCTCCTGCTACTAGTTATGATAACAGCCTTCGTCGGCTACGTACTCCCATGAGGACAAATATCCTTTTGAGGTGCCACAGTAATCACAAATCTACTATCCGCCGTACCTTACATAGGCGACATACTAGTCCAATGAATCTGAGGCGGATTCTCAGTAGACAACGCAACATTAACACGATTCTTCGCATTCCACTTCCTATTCCCATTTATTATTGCCGCCGCAACTATTCTACACCTACTATTTCTCCACGAAACAGGATCTAATAACCCAATTGGACTGAACTCAGACGCGGACAAAATCTCTTTCCACCCATATTTTACCTATAAAGACTTACTTGGATTCGTAATTATACTTCTAGCTCTTACACTACTAGCACTATTTTCCCCAAATCTACTAGGAGACCCAGAAAACTTCACCCCAGCCAACCCCCTAGTCACCCCTCCACACATTAAACCAGAGTGATATTTTCTATTCGCCTACGCCATCCTACGATCCATTCCAAACAAACTTGGAGGAGTCCTCGCACTATTATTCTCCATCCTAGTACTAATAGTAGTACCACTACTACACACCTCTAAACAACGAGGATTAACATTCCGCCCAATTACCCAATTCCTGTTCTGAACCTTAGTAGCAGACATAATTATCTTAACATGAATTGGTGGTATGCCAGTAGAACACCCATTCATTATTATTGGACAAATCGCATCAGTCCTATACTTCGCATTATTCCTTATCTTCATTCCACTAGCAGGATGATTAGAAAACAAAGCATTAAAATGAGCTTGCCCTAGTAGCTTAGTACATAAAGCATCGGTCTTGTAATCCGAAGATCGGAGGTTAAACTCCTCCCTAGCGCCCAGAAAAGGGAGATTTCAACTCCCACCACTGGCTCCCAAAGCCAGAATTCTAAACTAAACTATTTCCTGGGGATAATTACCCCTTTATGGTTTAATACATAATATGCATAATTTTACATACATGTGCTAATACATGTATGTATTATCACCAACAAATTATTTTGACCACAAAGCAAGTACTAAAAATTAAGGTATACATAAGCATAATATTAAGACTCACAAATAAAGTTATTTGAAGCCGGGTAATAGATTATTCCCTAAAAAATTGACCTCAAAATTTTCCTTGAAATACTCAACTTAGGTTTTAAAAAACCATATTAATGTAGTAAGAGACCACCAACCATTTATATAAAGGTACATCATGCATGATAGAATCAGGGACAATAACTGTGGGGGTTGCACAATATGAACTATTACTGGCATCTGGTTCCTATTTCAGGAACATAACTGTAATATCCCACCCTAAGATAACTATACTGGCATCTGATTAATGGTGTAGTACATATGTCTCGTTACCCACCTAGCCGAGCATTCTCTTATATGCATAACGTTCTCCTTTTTTTATTCCTTTTCACTTGGCATCTCAGAGTGCAGGCTCAAATACTGAATAAAGGTTGAACATTTTCCTTGTATGAGATAACGAATGTTAATTATTATAAGACATAACTTAAGAATTACATAATATTAAATCAAGTGCATACATACTTATTCTTTCTTCAATTATCCTTATACTATATGCCCCCCTTTTGGTTTTTGCGCGACAAACCCCCCTACCCCCCTACGCTCAGCGAATCCTGCTATCCTTGTCAAACCCCTAAACCAAGGAGGACCCAAGAACGTGTAAACCAACAAGTTGAGATATAAATTGGCATCCCACATTATATATATATATATATATATATATATGCATCACTTTATTTTATACCCCACATCAACTAACCTATAAAACCCTACCAAAAATTTAAGGAAAAACATCGGCACTGAATATTCTAATATTAATTA